GCTGATTCAGTCATTAGTAAAGCCGAAGTCAATGGGGGTACTATCGTGAAAAGGTTAAAACCTCGGGCTCGAGGACGTAGTTATCCGATAAAAAGACCCACCTGTCATATAATTATTGTAGTGAGGGATAGCTCTAAAAAGAAAACGGATCAGGATATATATTTAGAAACAAAGGATCAATGGAAAGATCCTATAATAGAGAGATATTTGGAGAAAGAGAGAGAAAAAAAAGAGAAAGAGAGAGAAGAAAAATATGGGCAAAAAAATAAATCCCCTTGGTTTCCGACTTGGTGGGGAAAACCAAAAGCATAGATCCCTTTGGTTCGCGCAACCAAAAAATTATTCCATAGGTCTCCAGGAAGATGAAAAAATACGAGATTGTATCAAGAATTATGTACAAAAAAATAGGAGAATATCCTCAGGTTTCGAAGGAATTGCACATATAGAGATTCAAAAAAAAATCGATCTGATCCAGGTCATAATCTATATTGGATTTCCAAATTTGTTAATAGAGGGTCGAACACGAGGAATCGAAGAATTACAGATCAATGTACAAAAAGGATTTAATTCTGTGAACCGGAGACTTAACATTGCTATCACAAGAGTTGCAAAACCTTATGGACAACCTAATATTCTTGCAGAATATATAGCTCTACAATTAAAGAATAGAGTTTCCTTTCGAAAGGCAATGAAAAAAGCTATTGAATTAACTGAACAAGCGGATACAAAAGGAATTCAAGTGCAAATTGCAGGACGTATCGACGGAAAAGAAATTGCACGTGTCGAATGGATCAGAGAAGGTAGGGTTCCCCTACAAACCATTCGAGCTAAAATTGATCATTGTTCCTATACAGTTCGAACTATCTATGGGGTATTAGGCATCAAAATTTGGATATTTGTAGACGAGCAATAATGGGCCTTTCCTTGCCATTCTATCCAGTGATAGAACAAAAAACGACAAACTATTCTTTTTCCCTTCAATGAAAAATGAGCAATTCTAATTCTATAGGGTTGAATAAAAATTGGATTGATCATTTGGTAGAATTGCTATGCTTAGTGTGTGACTCGTTGGTTTTTCTTTAGAGTTGGGATTCAAAAAAAAGGACTGGCCCCTAACTAATAACTATAGAACTTAGAACCAGCTCATTGCTTCGTATTATCGAGATCCAAGGAACCAGTCACTATATGATGTGTCAATCATATAGTTGTAGCAACTGAAATCTTTTTTCCATAAAGGAAAAATCAATCTGATTATGGATTGTGAAGCGAAAATAGAGGGATGTGGGTAAATGGAAGGGCGAGAGAAAGAGAGAAGGAGAATATCAATGGTATATGATTCCAATATGTATGGTCTATTATGAATCATCTCATAAAAGGCAGTGTGATAAAGCATCAATACTGATTCGTCCATAATTAGATGAATACGGTTCATAGTAAAAATACCAATAATAAAGAGCCTCGAGTCAATAGAGACTGAGGAGATTGACTTGGGAACGAACTTGAATTGAGGAGCTCCATTGCAGAGTTCAGGCCTAACCATTAATGGAGAAGCTATGGGAACGACGGAACCTGTGACTGCAGAAGATTCTATTGAAAACGAATCCTAATGATTCATTGGGTGGGATGGCGGAACCAACCAGGAACCAATTGATTTATTCTGAGAGGCCATGGGTTGACCCTACGAATGAAACAAATATTGAAAGAGTAAATATTCGCCCGCGAAACCCTTATTGAATTGCAAAATTTTGGCCGATTCGGTAAAGGTCAAGGATTCGTTATAAAAAGAAAGCAAAGGCATTATCTTCTATATATAGAAATATACGTCTAGCTATATATACAAGATATACAGATTCCTACATGACAGATTCAATATCAATAAATCCCATGATTTAGTGTATTATTCAATAAATACATGTGTATCTGTAATATTATTGAATCGTTTCATTCGCGAGGAGCTGGATGAGAAGAAACTCTCATGTCCGGTTCTGTAGTAGAGATGAGGTTGAGAAACAACCATCAACTATAACCCCAAAAGAACCAGATTCCGTAAACAACATAGAGGAAGAATGAAGGGAATATCTTATCGAGGCAATCATATTTGTTTCGGTAGATATGCTCTTCAGGCACTTGAACCCGCTTGGATCACATCTAGACAAATAGAAGCAGGGCGACGAGCAATGACACGATATGCGCGCCGTGGTGGAAAAATATGGGTCCGTATATTTCCCGACAAACCCGTTACAGTAAGACCTACGGAAACCCGTATGGGTTCGGGGAAGGGATCTCCCGAATATTGGGTATCTGTTGTTAAGCCGGGTCGAATACTTTATGAAATGGGCGGAGTATCGGAAACTGTAGCCAGAGCAGCTATTAAAATAGCTGCGTGCAAAATGCCTATACGAACGCAATTCATTATTTCAGGATAGGGATGTGGAACCAAAGGGGTATTTATGATGAAAAAAACAATCGCGGATTTCTTTATTTCTGGACAGACAATATTTCTTTCTTTTTTCCTTCGACCTTTGCATTGAAAGAACAGATTCAAAAAAAAATGATATGATTCAACCTCAGACCCATTTGAATGTAGCGGACAACAGCGGGGCTCGAGAATTGATGTGTATTCGAATCATAGGAGCTAGTAATCGCCGATATGCTCATATTGGTGACGTTATTGTTGCTGTAATAAAAGAAGCAGTGCCCAATATGCCTCTCGAAAGATCAGAAGTGATCAGAGCTGTAATTGTACGTACATGTAAAGAACTCAGACGTGACAACGGTATGATAATACGATATGATGACAATGCAGCAGTTGTCATTGATCAAGAAGGAAATCCAAAAGGAACTCGGGTTTTTGGAGCGATCGCTCGAGAATTGAGACAGTTGAATTTCACTAAAATAGTCTCATTAGCTCCTGAGGTATTATAAATACTAGTAGATGAGACCATGATATAGTAGGGTATCTGAAATGGATCAATTAGTAGATTGTGTTTCACGCATATACTTTTAATAATTCATAAATAAAGAATCAAAAATTCACATAAAAAAAAACGGAACATGTTGATTATATCAAAATTAGGAGGCACCAATAATTATAGTTCGTCATGGGTAGGGACACTATTGCCGATATATTAACTTCTATAAGAAATGCCGACATGGATAAAAAAGGAACGGTTCGAATAGCATCTACTAATATGACCGAAAGCGTTGTTAAAATACTTCTACGAGAAGGTTTTATTGAAAACGTTAGGAAACATCGGGAAAACAACAAATATTTCTTGGTTTCAACCCTGCGACATAGAAGAAATAGGAAAGGAACATATAGAAATATTTTAAAGCGTATCAGCCGACCCGGTCTACGAATCTATTCCAACTATCAACGAATTCCTAGGATTTTAGGTGGAATGGGGATTGTAATTCTTTCTACTTCTAGAGGTATAATGACAGATCGAGAAGCTCGACTAGAAAGAATTGGAGGAGAAGTTTTGTGTTATATATGGTGATCCTTCTGGTATCCGAAGTTGATCCGTAACTTCCTATTTGTGAAAAAGGAGAGGAAAGACGGGTTGTTTAATATCACTCCTCCTCCATTAGTTGATACTTCAAGGGGGTTACCTGGAATGAAAGAACAAAAATTGATTCATGAAGGTTTAATTACTGAATCACTTCCCAATGGTATGTTCCGGGTTCGTTTAGATAATGAAGATCTGATTCTAGGTTATGTTTCGGGAAGGATCCGACGAAGTTTTATACGGATACTACCAGGAGATAGAGTAAAAATCGAAGTAAGTCGTTATGATTCAACCAGGGGACGTATAATTTATAGACTTCGCAACAAAGATTCAAACGATTAGGTGTAGGTGGCTTTTTAAACATTCCTTTCGTGGGAATACAATTCGAGGTTCAAAATTTCAAGAGACTTATTTTCTTCCAAGGAGTAGATTCGGAATTAAGGTAAGGAATAACAAATATGAAAATAAGGGCCTCTGTTCGTAAAATTTGTGAAAAATGTCGACTGATCCGTAGGCGGGGACGAATTATAGTAATTTGTTTCAATCCGAGACATAAACAGAGACAAGGGTAATCTTTCTAAAAAGAAAAAGGGATTTTCTAAAGGACAAGGACCCGATGGACAAATAAAGGATCTGTTTTGATATGAAATGGATATATCCGTATATCTCTGACTCATATTTATGAGATGATAAAATATGACAAAACCTATACCAAGAATTGGTTCACGTAGGAATGGGCGTATTGGTTCACGTAAGAGTGGGCGTAGAATACCAAAAGGAGTTATTCATGTTCAAGCGAGTTTCAACAATACCATTGTGACTGTTACAGATGTACTAGGTCAGGTGGTTTCTTGGTCCTCCGCTGGTACTTGTGGATTCAGAGGCACAAGAAGAGGGACACCATTTGCTGCTCAAACCGCAGCAGGAAATGCTATTCGTACAGTAGTGGATCAGGGTATGCAACGAGCAGAAGTCATGATAAAGGGTCCTGGTCTCGGAAGAGATGCAGCATTACGAGCTATTCGTAGAAGTGGTATACTATTAAGTTTCGTACGTGACGTAACCCCTATGCCACATAATGGATGTAGACCTCCTAAAAAAAGACGTGTGTAGAAATAAGAATTGAACGGATTTCAAGAGAAATAAATGATTCAATGATCTGAAAAAAAAAAAGAATAATATTATTATGGTTCGAGAGGAAGTAGCAGTATCCACTCGGACACTACAGTGGAAGTGTGTTGAATCAAGAACAGACAGTAAGCGTCTTTATTATGGCCGTTTCATTTTGGCCCCGCTTATGAAAGGCCAAGCAGATACGATAGGTATCGCGATGCGAAGGGCTTTACTTGGAGAAATAGAAGGAACATGTATTACACGTGCAAAATCTGAAAAGGTACCACATGAATATTCTACGATAGTCGGTATTGAAGAATCAGTACATGCAATTTTAATGAATTTGAAAGAAATTGTATTGAGAAGTCATCTGTATGG